GCTACAAATCAATCTTTACCTCTTATTCTAGTGTGTGCTTCCGGAGGAGCACGTATGCAAGAAGGAAGTTTAAGCTTGATGCAAATGGCTAAAATATCTTCCGCTTTATATGATTATCAATCAAATAAAAAGTTATTCTATGTATCTATTCTTACATCTCCTACTACTGGTGGAGTAACCGCTAGTTTTGGTATGTTAGGGGATATCATTATTGCCGAACCGGATGCCTATATTGCATTTGCGGGTAAAAGAGTAATTGAACAAACGTTGAATACAACAGTACCCGAGGGTTCACAGGAGGCTGAATATTTATTTGATAAGGGCTTATTCGATCTAATTGTCCCACGCAAACTTTTAAAAGGTGTTCTGAGTGAGTTATTTCAGCTCCACGATTTTTTTCCTTTGACTCCAAATCAGGTAGAGCCTTAAGTTATAAGTTCAATTTTTTATTTGTATGGAAAAGGTAATTGGAGTTAGTTTATCAGAATCAAAGTAGGACTAATGGGTTTTCTTTCCTTTGTAGCATCAAATTGAATTGTAGAAAGAATTTTGGGAATTCTTATTCTTAGCGATATTACTGATTACTAATGAGGAATCTTTTAGTTTATTAAGAAAATAAAAAGGGAATTCTCCCCTTTGTGAAATGAAATTAGAATTAGGCGAGACAAATAAAAGGAATTCAATCTTCCTCTCTTGCGGATGTATATAGAATTCAAATATAGAAAAAAATAGATATAGAGTTTTTGATCTTTCGATATCTCGCGAGAATTCTATTTTTACTAAAATAAAATCCTCCTTCCCTTCTTGGATCGGGGTCGAATTCTAACGAATCTCATTTTTCAAAAATGTTGACTAACACTCTTTTTTTTTTTTGATTTATTATTCAAATCTACGAATAATAAATCAAAAAAAAATTCAGAATAATAAATCAAGTGGATTATTATACAGATATCTTTCGATCGTCATTAACAGTCCTTGTACTTTGTTTTATTAGATATATATCTACTATAAAACTAATTACATATTAATTAGTTTATTACTTAGTAATTAGTTTTATAGTAGTATAATATACGAATTCTAATATAATTGTTAATTATTATTGAGATATCTTTATAAGTAACAATAACAGGTACAAATATAAAATTGAGGTACCCATTCTATGACAACTCTCAACAGCTTACCCTCTATTTTTGTGCCTTTAGTGGGCCTAGTATTTCCGGCAATTGCAATGGCTTCTTTATCTTTATATGTTCAAAAAACTAAGATTTTTTAGATGCGATGGGACCAAGACAAAATTTGATCTATTTTTTCAAGACTTAGATATCATGGATATCTATTTAGTAGAATATTGTATAACAAGTAGTTTTTCCGAATAGAAATCAAAAAGCTATTTATTATGCATGTTTATTCGTAAACACGATGTATGGGTAAATGAATTGTGGCTGTGGACTGGGATCCCAGCAGATGGATGATATAAAGTCCATGTATCATAGGTATGTAGATCTTTATGGGGGATCCTATATCCTATAAAGTAAAGGGGATTCTTTTAGATCTAAGCAATTCGATGGATTATTCCTAAAGGTTCACAAATAGTGCTAGCTGATTAGAGTTACTTCGGAAACAAAATAAAAAATCAAAATGAAATATATGCTTATTATCTCAATTCCAATAAAATGCAACTGGATCTGGTATGTATGAGTTGGCCATCAGAATCTATATGGATAGAATTTATAGCGGGGTCTAGAAAAACAAGCAATTTCTGCTGGGCTTTTATCCTTTTTTTTTGTTCATTAGGATTTTTATTGGTTGGAACTTCTAGTTATCTTGGTAGAAATTTGATATCTTTATTTCCGTCTCAGCAAATAGTGTTTTTTCCGCAAGGAATCGTGATGTCTTTCTATGGGATTGCGGGTCTCTTTATTAGTTCCTATTTATGGTGCACAATTGCGTGGAATGTAGGTAGTGGTTATGATCGATTCGATAAAAAAGAAGGACTAGTGTGTATTTTTCGTTGGGGATTCCCTGGGAAAAACCGTCGCATCTTTCTACGATTCCTTATCAAGGATATTCAATCTATCAGAATAGAAGTTAAAGAAGGTATTTCTGTTCGTCGTGTCCTTTATATAGAAATCAGAGGTCAGGGTGCCGTTCCTTTGACTCGTACTGATGAAAATTTGACTCCGCGAGAAATTGAGCAAAAAGCTGCGGAATTGGCCTATTTCTTGCGCGTACCGATTCAATTGAGAAATGAAGAATAAATTCAATCAAATGCGGCAAGAGGAAAAAACTCAAGTCAAGAACCCCCCTTTTTTTTTCTAGAGTATAATCTAACTGAACTTTTTTTAGAATCCCCATTCATCCTTCGAGCCAAAGCAGGCGTATACGTAAGAATCATAACCTAAAACAAAACCATTTTTTTTTTTACTTGCTATTTTTATCAGGATTCTTTCGTCTCGAAATCTGCATAGAATCATATTTATTACTTGAACTTGAAGGGGTTCTTTTGAGCATTTATCGAAAGAGGACAATTGCTTCGAATCGGATCAATTTTAATCTCTGGAAATAATATTCTATATATTTATATTTTCACTCGAATTTGAAGTGGATTCTTATCATATTTTTTACTTCTATATTTTAGATTCAAGGGCTAAGCACTTAATAAAAAAGCAGAGAATCAATTCCTGGGATTACTATCTATCTTATAATGGAACTCCTGCTTGATAGAAAGATTAGATTGCCTAGAGTCAATGAAAGAGGTGGTTCATTAATAATTCACAGATGAAAAAATGTTAAAAAAAAAAAAGAAAACATTAATTCCCCTTCTATATCTTGCATCTATAATATTTTTGCCCTGGTGGATTTCGCTCTCATTCAATAAAAGTATTAAATCCTGGGTTACAAATTGGTGGAATACTGGGCAATGCGAAACTTTCTTGAATGACATTCACGAAAATAGTATTCTAGTACAATTCATAGAATTAGAGGAACTCTTCCTCTTGGACGAAATGATAAAAGAATACCCGGAAACACATCTACCAAAACTTCATATAGGAATACACAAAGAAACGATCCAATTGGTCACGATTCACAATGAAGATTGTATCCATATGATTTTGCACTTCTCGACAAATATAATATATTTCTTTATTCTAAGTAGTTATTCCTTTTTAGGTAATGAGGAACTTGTTATTATTAACTCTTGGCTTCAAGAATTCCTATCTAATTTAAGTGACACAATAAAAGCTTTTTCTATTCTTTTATTAACGGATTTCTGTATTGGATTCCATTCAACCCACGGTTGGGAACTAATGATTGGTTATATCTACAAGGATTTTGGGTTTGCTTATAATGATCAAATTATATCTGGTCTTGTTTCCACCTTTCCTGTCATTCTAGATACAATTTTAAAATATTGGATCTTTCATTATTTAAATCGCGTATCTCCGTCACTTGTAGTTATTTATCATTCAATAAATGATTGAGAAATGATTCACTGATCCAAATCCAATTCAAATATAAAGTTTGTTTGTTACTTTGTATACAAGCATGCAAAGTCGAACTTACTTTATTCTTTCTACCCGTCGAGGGGGGAATTGCTGCTATCTTTCGGTAAAATTTTTTGAGTATTTTTATTTTTAGTATACAGTAAATAACAAAATGGTGGATAGGGGACTAGACTAGCGACCTACCAAATTTTATTGTAGAAATTTTCGGGATCAACGATTGGACCATGCAAACTAAAAATACCTTTTCTTGGATAAAGGAAGAGATTACTCGATCTATTTCCCTATCGGTCATGATATATATAATAACCGGCGCATCCATTTCAAACGCATATCCCATTTTTGCACAGCAGGGTTATGAAAATCCACGAGAAGCAACTGGGCGTATTGTATGTGCTAATTGCCATTTAGCTAATAAGCCCGTGGATATTGAGGTTCCACAAGCGGTACTTCCGGATACTGTATTTGAAGCAGTTGTTAGAATTCCTTATGATATGCAACTGAAACAAGTTCTTGCTAATGGTAAGAAAGGCGCTTTGAATGTAGGGGCTGTTCTTATTTTACCGGAGGGCTTTGAATTAGCACCGCCCGATCGTATTTCGCCCGAGATGAAAGAAAAGATAGGCAATCTGTCTTTTCAGAGTTATCGCCCCACTAAAAAAAATATTCTTGTTATAGGCCCCGTTCCTGGTCAGAAATATAGTGAAATTACCTTTCCGATTCTTTCCCCAGACCCTGCTACTAATAAGGATATTCATTTCTTAAAATATCCGATATATGTAGGCGGAAACAGGGGAAGGGGTCAGATTTATCCTGACGGTAGCAAAAGTAACAATACAGTTTATAATGCTACAACAGCGGGTATAGTAAGCAAAATCATACGAAAAGAAAAAGGGGGATACGATATAACCATAACAGATCCATCGGACGGGCGTCAAGTGGTTGATATTATCCCTCCAGGACCAGAACTTCTTGTTTCAGAGGGTGAATCTATTAAACTCGATCAACCATTAACAAGTAATCCTAATGTGGGTGGGTTTGGTCAGGGGGATGCGGAAATAGTACTTCAAGACCCATTACGTGTTCAAGGCCTTTTGTTTTTCTTTGCATCTATTGTTTTGGCACAAATCTTTTTGGTTCTTAAAAAGAAACAGTTTGAGAAGGTTCAATTGTTTGAGATGAATTTCTAGATCCGTGGATTTATCAACATGAAATTCGTAAAAACGAATCAAACTCTTTCTGGCCATTGGGTTAGTTAGGTATGATCAAAAAAAGTATGAAATTTGCTTGTTTATATATCTTTCCCCCATATAAGATATGCCTGTAATTCCTTTTATCGCATTTCTAATATGTATATTTATTGTGAAGAACACTGTTTGGCCTTACCCCTTCTTTGCTTTTTTCAATCCCAATTTGATAGGTGTGACTCGATCCCTATTCGTGTGTCAGATCGAAATGTTCAAAAATAGGTTTTTTCTGTTCTAATATTTAATAGAA